AGAGTCGAGAAAATAATCTATTTTTTTTATTATAAAAAATAGATTATCAATCGATTTGATAATAATGCAAGGATTACCAGCAATCCGTCTTGCTCTCACTAAAGAGATATCCATATAGATATCAATATATCACTTGTGACTTTATTTGTTACAAAACACTAATTTGAATCTCAAATTGAAATGATTAAAATGAAATCATAAGAAGGAATATGTAAGCTACCCACTTTATTTCCATGGGATTGTAGTTCAATTGGTCAGAGCACCGCCCTGTCAAGGCGGAAGCTGCGGGTTCGAGCCCCGTCAGTCCCGGCGAATTCAATAAAAAAAGACATCCACTCCCCTTTTTGTTTCTGGGCAAGGGGATCAAAATGGTTTCATTTATCTTTTTGTTTTTTTTTTCTTTTTTCATCAAGCAAAAGAAAGGGGTATTTCCATTATTTTAACTAGCACCAATTGATGGTAGAGAGACATATGTAAATTAGGATAATTATTGAGAGCATTCAACACTTCAAGAAAGAGATACTGTACGGGGTTTCTGCTTTTTGTCAATTGATCTCCCATTAACTCGTGTAGGAAAATGGAATAGGATGGCGTATAATACGTTTGCCAAGAGTACCTATGTATACTTTTATTTCTATGAAGTCAAGGAATTGAAAAAAGTTCGAATCCAACCACGTAAATAGGATATTAAAAAAATATAGGATATTAAAAAAATAAAGATAAAATTAGTCTTCCCTAATGAATATGCTCTTTTTAAAGATTAGAGCCGATGTTGAAGAAAAAACTCGTAAGAAAATTAAATTTTAATTTATAGTTAATTTTTTGGAATATTTTAGTTTTTTTACTGGGACTCGTCTTTATCACACTCCCCTTATTTGTTTTCCAAAAAGACGATAGACCCTTAAAAATTTTTGAAAATTTCAAATTGAACTTCGTACTTGTTTTCTCTATTTGATTTCTATTGTTTATTTAAGGTTCTTTATAAACTCTTTTTGTAAACAATCGAAGTATAAAGGGTTTTTTATGATACTTCATCAGATGATTGTACAAGTAAAGTAAAGTACTAGGTTGTAGAAAAGAAAGCGGGGAAAAAGAAAAATAAATAAATATTTTTTGATTAGATCAGGTATCTCATTATGTATTCGGTGTGGATAAAGGATCTTCCTATGTTATACTATTAAATTCTTGACGATGGGTCGATTTCATAGCTCCGCTATTGTTATTCATGATATTTCTTTCATTCGATATCATCGAAATCTAATTCATCTGAGTGAGTTTACAAGCGAAAGATTTCTCATCTCTATGGGATTAAATCCCGAGATAAAAAAAAAAAAATAATAATAATAATAAACGATTAAATTATGGAAGTAAATATTCTTGCATTTATTGCTACTGCACTCTTCATTCTCATTCCTACTGCTTTTTTGCTTATAATTTACGTAAAAACGGTTAGTCAAAATGATTAATTTGAATACAATTTTACTATCAATGAAAAAAACAAAGAAAAAAAAGGATTTCAATTTCTCGTCTTAAATGAAAGGAATGCCTTAGACTCAGTAGTAGTATCCTAAGGGGCCCGCTAGTATGGTAGAAAGAGATCTCTTTCTACCATACTAGCCATTATGGTTATTGTAATATATAAAGTACAAGTGAAATATCTTAATATAAAGGAATCCACCTATATCTCTTTTTTTTTAATCAATATAAATAGAATATGAAATGTATGTACATACTTTCTCAATTTCATTTGTTTGTTTGATCCGTTTAATACAGATAATCCTAATTCGATGGAAACTTCTTTATATTTCGAAAAGGGGTTACCCCATGAATGGTTAACCGTGTAAACCCCGATATAAAAATAGAAAATGAGTCAATAAAACAAAACAGAAATCCAATTTCTAAAAAAAAATCTTAAAAAAATTGCCGAACGGTCTATAAAACTAAAACAATTAATACAGGTTGATAGAGTTTGATTATTACCGCAATTAGGAGTACTTCTAGAGTCCACTTCTTCCCCACACTACGAGAGAGAGGGAAAATGTAAAAACTACCATTAAAGCAGCCCATGCGAGACTTACTATATCCATGTGAATTCTGTCCCCTATTTCTATGAATATGAAGAAACTATTCCATTATTGTTCACTAATAATAGTGAAATCACTGGTACAGAGTCAAAAAAAGGGAGAGGTATTTGGTCACCATTGATGAACTACTCCAAAAAACCCACTTATCTTATTCTTAATAATGAGTTATTCTTATTATAGAATTTCTAGTAGAATCGACAAGATGTAAACACAAGTAAACAGACACTTTTCGAAGTATCCAAGGAATCTGACTCACATGTAGAAAGAATAAGACTTTTTTTTCTTTTATCGTTTTTTTATTTTTGCAAGTAAAATGAAAGGAAATTATTCATCTAATCTAATATTGATTGAATGTCTGAGCATTCCGAGACTTTCATTAGTCTGTATCCAAAGTATCTTAAGTCCTTTTCAAAACTATTAATTTAATTCCCCCTCTGGCTACCCGATCTAATTGAAGACTTAGTAAGTGGAACTAATTTTAGTAGTGGAAAGTAAATATTTACGGATTTCCCCCCCCCCACTACTTTAAGTTTTCCTTGAATCTGATAGGCAAAACTTTAGGTTAGAGAATGGAACCTCGAGAGCCAGGGGCTTAGAATCACGATAAAGAAAGTATCAAGAGTCTTTTCCTACGTTTGTTTTATAATAGGGGATTTCAAGTCTGTTGTTGAGGCGGCACCCGGATTTGAACTGGGGAAAAAGGATTTGCAGTCCCCCGCCTTACCACTCGGCCATGCCGCCAAAACGATAGAAACTAGATTCAAATTTTATCTTTTTTTTTTCAACTCCGAAAAAAATATATAGTTTTTCAGTCACAAAATATAGAAGAATCCAGTATAAATCCGAACCATTAACTATTGACTGTAAATTCATGACCATTTTTGAATTAAAATCGACATTTTTTATTTCTAATAATAAAAGCAAATCATTAGAAATGTATTTATAACCAATCTATATTGAGTTTTTTCAATTAAAAAGAAAAATAAATCTTCTTCAATTTCAATTATAACAGTAATTCTGAGTATATGTAAACCCCAGAATGAGAACATACGTTACGTTGTGTTATAGAGCTATAGCTCTATAATGGGGTATTTTATCTCTCTAGGGATGCTTTTGAGGAGTAATTCTCAATAAATTTTTGTATTTCATTTTTTCATTGAATACATTGAAGAGAAAGTTTAATTTTTGATAGAGCACAGCATGTGCTGTCCCAAACAAATAGAACTGTACCCCAATAAAAGAAGAAAAAGAGACGTATATATCTTATCTGTGCATTCTTTTTTATTAAAAAAAAAATTTTTTAATAACTAAAAAACACAAGTTTTCTTACCTACTTCAATTCAATGATACTCTATTCAAAATAGGTAAAACTTTTTTCTGCAAATATTTTTTTGAACAATGAAATACAAATACATGAAAAAGTAAAGTGGTAAAAAAAAAAGTTTTCTATTTATTATATATTTATCTGCTCGAACAGATCCAAGCATGAATACATTTTTTATTTTTAATGGTATGCAATCGAATATGTAATATCATAGGTGAAAATGAAATTACTTTTTTTCTAGTCTTTACAAAACTCCATAAGTTCCAATGGTATTTCTCAATTCTGTTCCATTTGGATCTATTTCTTATAAAAAAATTCCAATTGAATCTAGTCTCCGTTCATACGTATTTCATACATTCCATATATCTTGGAGTTGGATAAAATTTCATGTGATTCAGTAAACAGAATAGAAATTCCATTATTGCTAGATCGAATTCTATGGATATGATTCGGTGAAGAATGAGAGATGGGATGGTATTTTTTCAATAAACGGATAAATGGGAAATTCAAAAAAGATGCTCGGGGATGGAAAAGAGGGAACATCTACAATACCCGGATTAAATCAGATACAATTTGAAGGGTTTTATCGATTTATTGATCAGGGGTTAATAGAAGAACTTTCTAAATTTCCAAAAGTTGAAGATATAGATCACGAAATTGAATTTCAATTATTTGTGGAAACATATCAATTGGTAGAACCTCTGATAAAAGAACGAGATGCTGTCTATGAATCACTTACATATTCTTCTGAATTATATGTATCCGCGGGATTAATTTGGAAAACCAGTAGGAATATGCAAGAACAAAGAATTTTTATTGGAAACATTCCTTTAATGAATTCCCTTGGAACTTTTATAGTAAACGGAATATACAGAATTGTTATCAATCAAATATTGCAAAGTCCTGGTATCTATTACCAGTCAGAATTGGATCATAACGGGATTTCGGTCTATACCGGCACCATAATATCAGATTGGGGAGGCAGGTTAGAATTAGAGATTGATAAAAAAGCAAGAATATGGGCTCGTGTGAGTAGGAAACAGAAAATATCTATTCTAGTTCTATCATCAGCTATGGGTTCGAATCTAAGAGAAATTTTAGAGAATGTTTGCTACCCTGAAATTTTCTTATCTTTCTTGACCGATAAGGAGAAAAAAAAAATTGGGTCAAAAGAAAATGCTATTTTGGAGTTTTATCAACAATTTTCTTGTGTAGGTGGGGATCCAATTTTTTCTGAATCCTTATGTAAGGAATTACAAAAAAAATTCTTTCACCAAAGGTGTGAATTAGGAAGGATTGGTCGCCGAAATATTAACTGGAGACTTAATCTTAATATACCTCAGAACAATATATTTTTGTTACCACGAGATATATTAGCAGCTGCCGATCATTTGATTGGGATGAAATTTGGCATGGGTACACTTGATGATATGAATCATTTGAAAAATAAACGTATTCGCTCTGTAGCGGATCTTTTACAAGACCAGCTCGGTTTGGCTCTGGCTCGTTTAGAAAATGTAGTTAAGGGAACTATAGGCGGAGCAATTAGGCATAAATTGATACCTACTCCTCAGAATTTGGTAACTTCAACT